TTCTTTCGGGTAGTGTTAGCGATAGTCGATAGTAGGTCAACCCCAGTCGCTTCTCTCTCCTAACCGGATGCTTCACTTTCACCCCTTCAAGGCCTCTTTCAAGCTAAGAAGGCTCCTTTCAAGGTTATCCTTATATAGTATGATTTTTTTTATTCTAACTTTAACTGTAGGAAAGAATTTCATATTATGTATATGTTTAGGACTGGCACACTTGCAAGAGAGGGAATCGAAACAGCCGACTTCCTTATAGGTAGTTAGCAAGTTAATAAGGGAATAGTTTATTATATTATATAATACCTTAAGTGGGTTGCTATTATTGGAAATAATAGGTTGTAATAAGCAGACAGAAGGGTTCTTTTCTTTCTTTTGTTCTAAGCTAGCCAACCATGAACGGTCACGGTCGACAAGAGTCAAGAGTGCTTCTTCTATGTATCATGATACAGAAGCCAAGGTAATCGGCACGATTGAACTTGCTTTGATCTTAGGCTCGCAGCTACTAGTGTGTACCCTTGAACCTAGCCCTCTTTTGGGCACAGGGATAGAAAGAAGGCTTTCGTAAGAGGCTTTTTTGTACTAGCTTGAGTCAGCCCCCTCGACTCATTTCATCAAGGTTAAATAAGCTGTCTATCCGTCTGACACCTTGACTTCATCGCCTTGCTAGCGCAGTATCAAAGAGCTTATTCTCTTCCTCGACGTGCCAAAGCCTATTCGATAGGTATCCTTTTACGCTATTTGCTTCGATGCTTTACTACTCTTTCATGTCGGAAATCGGATTCTATTTGATCTTCTTTCTTGTCTGAGACTGATGACAGCTTAGAAGGAAAGTGAGGCACTATTCGCTAATCAGGAAAGAGGCTTGACTCTTGCTTGTCGATCTCTATTCCTCCTCTACCATTAAGTAGAGCAGGGAATAGGAATAGTAAAAGAATAGGCCTAGAGCAAGAGAATCTAGCTAGTTCGATTTGAACTAATCCGAATCCGGCTGTTCGGGAGGGACTTATTTTCGGCAGTATGGCTAGTTTCCTTCCCCCTTATTTACGAGGGGTTGTTAGCAATTGAATCAATAGTTAACCCACGCACAGAATAGGCTGCTTGAGAAGAAGCTCTAAGCCTTGAGGTTTGGATTGCAGCAGGTCTAATAGTCGACGAAAGGAGTTCTTTTTCTAGGTTTAGGAATAGAAGAAAGTAGTCTCCCGGGAGGTCAGTGCTGCTTTTCCTGTTGCAGATGCTAGTTTATTTGTTGATGCAGTAGAAATTGTCTAATCAAAAGGCCTAACCGCAGTATTAGAACAGAACGGTTGAGAGCGAAGGAATAGGCTTTGCTTTGGCTTTCGCTTCGCACCTTCGGACTCTGTAGAGCGTTAGAATGCGTCTTCTGGTCCTCGTGTGGGTGATTCCCCATCTGATTCGTGAAACCTTGGTTTCTCAGTAAGAAGATCGCTGTCTGCTGGGATCTAGTCCATGAAAGAAAGACCTTTTCTGCTATAGAGCCAATATGATCGTATGGATCCTTTCTTGAAAGAATCGCAAACAAAGAGTCAATTGCTTATTAGGTAGCAAACAGGAAAAGCAAACAAAAGGGGGCGCCTTCTCGGTCAATCCTTTCTAAGGAGCTTAGCTTCCCAACAAGCGAACAACCCGGTGATTCCTCTTCCATCAACAGCTCCCTCGCTTTCCACGGGAAACTCCTTTTCATAGGCCGATCCGAATTAGGCATAGCCTTTCTTTCTTCTAACTAGGGATTGGGTTAGGGGATAAAGGCATCCAACACAATGAAGAAGACAATGCGCAAAAGACTGCTTTCGATTCTGTTATTTTCTTGTCTCGCTTCTGTGCGTATCGTGCTCTACTGCTCTCGCTCAATTCACGTCGAGCCTCTCCGTACGGTATCTCACTTCAAGTATGTAGCTCGTTCGGGCTCGCTCAACTCCATTTTCTTCGCTACTAGAATAGAAAAAAGGGTTATAAGTAAGTAGGCTTATACTATACAAGCGGCTTTTTACCCCTTATACGGCTTGCTTGTCTTTGCTTTGCGAGGAATCTTATGTATTTGTCGTCCTTACCGCACGCGCCCGACAAGAAGCAAGAAAGAAAAAGAATCTACCTGAAAAGGTAGTTTTACCTATCTCTATTTCTTCCTCCCCACCTCCCAGTAGAAAAAACAAATGAGGAATCTCTACCCTATTCGGCCTTGCCACTCCTTTCGTAAAACCTGTTCTGTTACACCTTGCTCTCGAAGAGCATTATAAATAGTCTTCGTCTCAACATAATAATCAGAGAGGATTCCTTTTTCTCGGATATCCTTCTCAATCGCTATTAAATTCTCACCTCCATGAACGTTTTCTAAAATGTCAACTATGTGCTCGGTGAAAAATCCACCGGGGCGCCTCATTCCTTCCAGTTCTCTTAATCTAAAAATATGGTTTTCAATCCTTTCATGGGCTTTTAGAAATTTATTTCTTTTTTTTAACGGGTTGATCAAATAATCCATTGCGAGAAA